TCCTCTTCCGCTAAAACCGGATAAGCAGCTAAGACCTCTTAACCTTGGACGTATCATTTCCCATAAGTGGATTCAAAACCGTATCCCCTATATAAGCCGAAATGTACCTTTCGTCCTAAGACTCTCAGCTAACTGCTTACTAGATGGACTTCCTCTTAGCTACCAGATGCTATAGTATAAGACAGGAAACCTAATAGCTACAAGAGCCCTACCTATTTAAAGGCTATTAAGTAGCTGCTTTTAGGAAACCGATACGCTACCAGAAGAGAAGACAGTCAGTAAAGACAGTTACACCAATCCCGTGAGAAATCCTCTTTGAAGTTGAAGCGGGTAAGCAGGCCTTTCTTTTATTCAAGCTCTTTAAAATGTCAGGAAGTCAAATGGGAAATTGGATTGAGGAACTGAGCAAGCAATCCAGTGATAGTCTCTATCTTTGAAAGCCAACCCAGTTTCAAGTCGGGATTTTAGGAACAAAAGCTGTGAATTCTCTTGCTGCGCTTACGCTTATTCCGACAACAGATTCATCGGTCACTGGATGCGTGCTAACAGAAAAGAAGAAAGTCCGAAAGTCATAAGGTAGGTAAGCAAGCCGCCCTGGTGCCAAGCTAAAGACAAGGATCACATCGATAAGAGCAAAAGCAAAGACGGCTTATGCCGAATATCTTGAACAAAAAGAAAACCAAGCCTAACTACTTTCATACCAGGAAATCGAAGATGTGCCAAATCGTTCTCTATCGAATCGTAGTCTAGAGCCAAATTAAACTGATCTAATTCTAAAAGGCCTACTATGCTGCCTTAGCTAGCTCCCTTTCGTACCGGTTCCCCAAGGTCTGATTCTGCCCTTAACCCAGCGCCCGTGGAGATAACGAGATTCACAAAAGATTTTCTCGGTGCGAAGAATAGCCCTACTCCTATATCCTAAAATATTCTATTTGAGTTAGCTACTCACTCAGTCCACAGATTCGGATTAGTCAAACAAAATAGAACTAGACAGATCAAGGAGAGAGAAGGCTCATCGATCAGTCTTAGCTATGGTTCCATTTCTTTATTCAGTCAGCCAGGCAGAAGTGGAAAATAAAATAGATAGAGTAGATCCTATTCTAGATGGATTAGATATAAACCTTACCTTAGCGTGATTCCATGCCTGACTTTCCCGATAGCGGAATCTATAGATGTTCCCATGGAGCGGTAACTAGGTCCAGTGCCCAAAAAGGGAAGCTTATCGAAGGGAGGAGTGGAAGCTGCTCTGCTAATGCCCTGGCCAAGAGACGACTTATATCTACATCCATCCTCATAGTAAGAAAAAGCCAGTGAAAGCTCTCTTCAAGAGAGTCATATTCCCACAGCTATCTCAGCTATTTGTGCTTGGACTCGGTAAACTCGATCCACCGGGTATGGATCCGAATCATAAACTCGCCCCACAAAAACTGGCACTGAATCTAGTTAAGTTGCACTTGCCTATGACTCAACCTTAGCTGAGGCATACGGATGAACCAGAGCTCCTATAAACACTAGCTGTTGAGACGGATAAAACTTAGCCCTTATACATATAACCTTTCTTAGCACAGATGGATGGTATGGGACGTAACCTATTTGAAAGGTCATCCCCCCGGGGGATATTGTGACTGCCCAGGCTAACTAGAATAGTGAGTAGCTTATAGGATCCCAAAGCAATAACCACAGATGGAGGAGCATTCGTCTTTTTAACCAGTTTTCCCAAACCAAGATATCCTGCCTATCCCGAAAAAGGGACTCCCTAAAAAAAAAGTAGCTTCGTAGCAAGAGTGGTTTTGACTAAGCATATGACGAAGGCTCGGCCGAAGCTAGAGCTAAGTGGCTGTTTCAGGGTAAGTATGGAAAGCATAGGTCGACTTATGAACATTGATTGGATTGGTTAATTTACTTCAAAATCCGAAAGGGCAGCCTATAGACATCATTTTTAGGGAAATTCACACTGAGATGATGAAAAATATAGACCGGTGTGTCATTGGTCTTTCGTTCGTAGTGGGATAAACTAACCTAAATAGTCAAGTGAAGGAGACCTACATGCCCACTTCTCCTTCCCCCTCCTCATTAGCATATTTTTGAGAATACTAATGAGGAGGGCCTCGTTCTTCTTGACGAAACGAAACCCCCGTCCAAAAAGACTACACCTTTTCTCTAAAAACATCGGGTTTGGCAGAATATTTTGAACCCCAACTTCAAGGAAAGTAAGGGGGCATTTTCGGGGACTAGCCCGCTTCCCATTACTCAAAGAGGGAAATTCCCCGCGCATAATTAAGGGAGCCATTGAAAGGTGACTGAAACACCAGAAACGGGAACTACCCGCGCTAATGATAAAGGCAAGAACACTTTCCGTCCAAGTCCCATTAATTGATCATAACGATATCGTGGAAATGCTGCACGGACCCATATATATAGAAAAAGAAACAGAATCACCTTGATACTAAACCAGATCGAGCCCGGGATAATTGGAAGATCCAGGATAGGCGGCCAACCTCCTGGAAAGAGCAATGTGCATGGACCGGGTGAGTAGGGATGCAGCTCCGTGGACCGCTCGCCGGGCCTGATAGGTGGTCTTTCTGAGCCTTCTCAAAGGAACCGTACGTGACACTCTCGCGTCATACGGCTCCGCCCCGAAATCAGGACCTCCTCCTTCCTTATATTCGCATTATTATTCTCCATTATTCAAACAAATATTAATTAGATGAGAAATTCTAGTGCGTTGTTGCTTGCGCGGGTTAGCCACTTTTTTACTGTTTTTTATTCGGAACGAGGAGCACCGGGTTGGTTGGCGTCTTGGGCCCCGGGGCTTGCCATATCCCTTATGAGAGCTTCGACTACCCCCAGGGGCGAGGGTAGCTTCTCTTCGCGATACTCATATCGCCCCCTAATTTTTTCCAGCTCCTCCAGGATTAGTGGGGTAATGAGCTGGGCCAATTCTTCCTTTTTCCCTATTCTTTCCCGCAACTCCACTTGGAAAAGTAGAGTTGCGATGTCAGCGCCCTTTTCTAATGAATTTATAATACTAGTAGGCTGAGACCGTCTAGACAGAACCTACTGATGAATGAGATATTCTTAACTCTCTTTTTCAACGAGGGAAAGCTCCCAAACAACCTACCTTGGTCTTGGTAGGCTCCCTTATTTAAGTTGCAAAGGAAACAGACAGTGTTGTGGAATGGTGTGAAAAGGTATTGAATGGGCGTATAAAGAAAGTCGAGCTTTTATCTTCCACCTCGATTTTAACTCTAATAAGACCTTCTTTTGGTCTAGTTACTTCGTTCTTTTCCGTATAGCTGGAAAAGCTGTAAATTCTATATAATTTATAACTAATAGCTTGTACTGCTTTCTTTGTAATGTAATATAAGGGGAAATCCACCTCTGGTGATCTCTTTTTTTGTAGGGGCCTTAGATTAGAGGTTCTGCCAACCTCCTTAACACTTCTTCTTTTAAAAAATATTCCCGTCCCTCAAAAGAGGTTCTCTACGCAAACACCAGTTTCGGGGCTTCCCGCCAATGAATATACTTTCACACTTCCTTCTATCTCAATGCATGGGATTTTACTGGGGATACAATAACATAGTAAGTGGTGAGACCTTAATGGCCTAGTACGATCAGACAGAATTGGAAGCAAGCTACCTTAACCATCTTCCGCAGTTATAAATAATCTACTGATCAAACGCTGTAGGGGCGGACTGCTCTACATTCAGCCACGCCACAGTGACCCCCGAAGCGATCTTCTTCTAGTTACGGGACGAAATCCGGCAGCCAATTGCTGGCTCTGAATAACCAGCCCAGCAATAAGCTCAATTCTTACATAACGGGGCGGGGTTGCGCGCGAGCCGAGTGACGTAGGTGCACAAGAGTACTTCGCGCCACAACCATCTCCTTTTTTTAGGTTCTACGGACCGATGCCTGCTGCTTCATTTGGGAGAAAAGAATCATAGATACGCCGGTCATTAGAAGGAAGAACCGCCATAAAAAGATTCCTCGTGTATCATCTGTAGCAAAACTATGAACGGGAGCTAGCAATCCGGACCGTATTGAAAAGGTTCCTGAGACACAGCATGGAAGAGTAACAATATTAAGAAACAAGGAAAAAGAATGAAGAAGGGGTAGAATTACTGAATGAATACAAGCAGTGGCTAATACCCGAGGTATAAAAGAAGCATTTTCTACGGGATCCCGAAACCACCAGCCACCCCGACCTAATTCATGATGAGCCCACCAACTTCCTGGCAAGATGCCCACAGTAAAAAACCACCGACATGTCAAGATCCAAATTCGAATTGGTTCCTGTTCTTGGTCAGAGACCACTGTGTTCGCGCCGGCGGTCCAACAAAGAGGCGAAGTAGTGGTATCTTTCTTTCCATTACGAACGACACGCTTCGCCTGCTCCCCCCCCGTGTCCACTAGCGCTCCCGCCCGGAGCGAAGAGAAGGCGCAAAAGCGCCGCCGAAGCAGCATGAGCAGGCTTCTATTGCTACGCAACAATAGAACAGGATAGCATTTTGCGCCCAAATGCTTTAATTTAAGGGTAAAAAGCTCGCTTGTTATACGGGATCCGACGCATCCAGCAGAGCGAAGCAGCCTTCCATTCTTTTCAGCGGCATCCTTCCGCATTGGCGGCGAGTGGAGTGCCCCAAAAAGAATTTGTGATCTACATAAGCCAAAGCCCATAGCACTGGCGACGTCTCCGCCATAAATGCAAGGAGGATGTATAGCTGATATAGGATCTTGTGGAACAGGATTTGATTCTGCAAGCGGTTCGGTACAAACGAAGAAATTTCGAAGAAAAGGATCGGAACTAGCTGATAGGAAAGGAGAGAAAAACAAAGCAATGCCAAGAGCTCCGTCAATCCGCTGTTCATCGATAGACAAAGCTCTCTCTTTATCATCTCGTGCCAGATGCAACAAAGGATGAGTCCTTTTTCCTTCTCGCGAACCAAGGGAGCGCCTAGCGCCCAGAGAAGCAAAGCTAATTTTCCTTTCAGGATAAAGCGGCGCATAAAAAAGGGCTGGCCCGTCAAAAGCCCGGTTCCTTCGCGAATGAAGTTCAGAATCAACAAGGGTTCGTAGAACGAAGGAAGTGTACAACTGGGGCGCAGCCCCACTTTTTTGTTCGTAACGAGGGAGAGATAGGATAGAGTTCTTCACGAAGTTCGAGACAAAGGAATAAAAAAAAGTTTCTCGAAGGCCTCCTCGTTTTGAGACATTATTGCTTTGGGGTCGACCCCCGTAACAAAGAAAAAATCCATAAAAACTTGGGATCCGACACCATGATAAAATACTACCCTCATGATTAGACCATGTCCCTGAGATTTGATAAAAGAAAGGTGCATTAGCGGTTAATACGTTGTAATTGGATAAGTTATTAGGAATATGACGGAACGAAAGACCAAGGAAAGAAAGAAGAATGCACCATAATGCGGGTGCTTTTCCAAAAACTTCTCTTTTTTTCTTTTTGCAAATGAATGCAAGGAAAAGACCCGGAAATAACGAATAATGAAACAATTCATATATTGACTATTAATGAATTGTTTCATATATTGACTATTAATGAAACCTGGCAAAACGAATCAGATACCTATTTGAACAGCGGCGAGCTTTCTTTCTAATGCACATGATTGGCTGCTACCCTTTCCCAACCCATATGATATGGTAAGGGATGGGATGCTATGATTAGTCTCACGAACGGGGCTAAGCCCTTTGTCAGTAGAGGAAATTCCAGGTAAGTATCAGTCTTCAGTCTGAGGAAGTGGATGGAAGGATGTGACCCCTTGCTTTTGACTTTGCTGTTGTTGTTGATTAGTCTAGCGCAAGGCTTTGATGAATTCGCGGATGTTATTTGATCAGGAATGGGACTGAGAGAGCTAGCCCTGATTCCGTCTTTATTGACCGAGTAGCTGGACAAAGAACAAAGGAACGAGACCTATCTCACTAATCCGGACTCGTTCGATTAATGGTGTTGCTGTCAGCCCTGTTCCTAGAGATCTGGGATGGAGGGACGCAAGAAAAGTAGGAATAGGAATGAACAGCAAATCCAATAGTTAGAGTAGGGTTAAGCATATTGCATTCTTGAAAAGTAGCTATGAGCTAATTCTTACTTTAATATTCCTCCGCTATCTCGACTTTCATCAGTGAGGAAAGGAATCTACTAGCCATACGGTGACCGGCATCTCCGGTCCCATTTCGGGACACTATTGGAGAGCACTATTGGGCGCTAGCTTTCGATGCTCTTTCATCACTTTCTGAAAAGAAGAGATGTGAATTCATCTACGATATTCTGAAAAGAGTTCAAATCTCATTCCGGCGGTAAGATTGAACCGTGACTCCTTCGTCCCGGCACACTTTCTATACTTACACGAGAGAGAGAGGATTTGATGGAAAGGTTTTACTTTCCTTTACTTTCTTTATCCGACCCTGGAACTAGATCTGTTGAAGGTAAGGTTTCGTCTACTAGATCAACTAAGACAGCAACAGCTTCCGTTTATGAGTGCGAGACTAAAGAGGTAATCAATAAGACCAAATTGGATCGAGATTAGTTGACCTTCGCAATAGCTACGAAATCAAGGTATAGGGGCTTTAGCCTCAAGTAATGTTAATTCTATATTTGCAGTCAATTCAAGAGTAGGAGCTGTTCAACTCTCTTCCTAGTAGGACTCTAGCCGAAAGTCTTACCAACAGCTTAGGAAACCTTTCCAACACCGGGAAATTCATTCAATTCAATTTCCAGTAAAGGGGGTGTGATATTCGTTCGTGACCCATACTCTCGATTGACTTCTCTTTCAAACTCCCTACATAAATCGAGACCTAGTTCCCTGAGACAAAGAAGATCACAGCGAGACTTTCCACTCGAATAAGTCCCCTGAGACTAGGAAGACTCAAAAATATATTATATTAGCAGCAAGAGGTACTTCTACTATATTCATTCCATGGGCTTGCGCTATGGGGACCTGAGCTACTAATTCAACTTCGTAAAGCCTTTCTGCATACCTTGATTCTGGAGATTCAGAGTGCCATTCCTTGTCTGGAAATGGTGAGGTTTTTCCCGAAGGAGGGATTGAAGGAGGTTTATGGCAGCGGCTGGTGAAAGCTATCTAGGCCCGTCAATTAGCTGCTTTAGTAGATGGTGTTCGTGGAAAGCGCGAACGATAAGAAGAATCCACATTCCCATACCACTTTTACAAGACTCTATAGGGAATAAATGGCTCTTATTCTCACAGTTACCTAACTCTTTAGCCAATAAAAGCTAGAAGCCCTCAAGCTCACCTCCGAAATTGAATCGGAAAGAAGCGCTAATGAAGCTTCAACCTCTGAACCGGAAAGAAAGGACCTGAGAAAGTAGCGAGACGACTTGAAAGTCGTCGTGACACACGCCCGGGAAGAAGTGAACTATAGCCTCCTTACAGTCGAGCTAATTCTTCAGAAAGGTATGCTGCTGGGGACGAAGGTGACGCATCCTAGGCTGTTGCAGGGTCGGAGTCTGGAGCAATAGGTGAGGCAGAAAGGGCTGTCTCTTCCATAGCCTTAAGCCAGTGAAGTGCCGAATGATCGATTGAAGTGAACCCTGCCAATGGGAAGGAACCAGTTGTCACTGCAACGTACTACAGGCTAAGTATACGAAGTCGAATGGAAGAAGGTAATCTAGCTTTGATGGTTTGAAGGATGCAACTATGAAAGAAGGTCCATTAGTTTCTGTTTCCAGGTTTGAGGAATTGGCCCTTTAAAGGGAGTTATTTGAGTTTCATTTCTCGCATCTTCCGTTTTTGCTAATATAGTGTCACCTGTGAGTGAGAGGATGATACTTCGAAGATAGAAGGTCGTTGGTAATGAAGGAAGGGGAATTGATTGGCAAGTAGGCCCTCGGGCCATTCTTTCACACAGCTCAAGGGCAGGAGTAGAGACTTTACAAATAAAGCCAGAGGATTGGCATTCCATTGCAGTCAGTTTATATGTATATGGATACAATTATCTACGTTCACAATGTGCTTATGATGTAGCACCGGGCGGCCTATTATCCAGTGTATATCATCTTACGAGAATAGAATATGGCATAGATCAACCGGAAGAAGTATGCATAAAAGTATTTGCCCCAAGGGGGAATCCTAGAATTCCGTCTGTTTTTACTTGCCATAGTCATGGGACTCCTTCTCTGTGTTGGGATCAATGCCCTCCTTATGTCAGTGGGGCTTCCCCCTTTCTCTTCTATACCTTATTTAGGTGATTTTCTGACCATTGTGACGAAGCATGAGCGGGAATGAGCAAAAAAATCCTTTTTTCAAACGGGGGTACTCTTGTAGGTTCAGTGGCTAAAATTCCATCGTATCGTCGTGATATTGAATTTTTCTTTGGCGGCACCTTGGCACTAGGATGTGAAGCTGTGAACAAATAGTCTCTTGTCTCTTGTTAGACTGCTCTGGCTCGGTACTCTGTCGATTGGGTCTGAGGGTTGTTCCATCCACTTGGTCTTCTTTGTACCGTACCTAGAGAACGGAGAAGATCGAATTAGCTCTGCTAAGGAATCGAAAGCATCCAATCCGCTAAGAGCATCAAATCAAACTCACAGGCTATAGACTGTGCCTTCCCGATCATCTATTGTCTCAGAAAGCCATAACCCGGCAAAGAAAAATTCAATAATTCTATTATTAATTATTATATTAATATATTATAAGAGAAGAAGGGAATACCAGGAAAGCAACTAAAACCCTAACTCATAAGACAGTAACTCAAGAACTCTACGGTGAGGTTAGCAAGTAAGAGAAATATACCGTTATAAGATAAGACTAGAAAGAGAGGTTTGTGTCATATGCACCAATAGAAGGTAGTGTCGAAGACACTTAAGGAAGAAAGCACAAGAAAGGTGAGAGCTCCACCGTTAGTAAAGTAAGATAGGAACAAGTACCGTGATGGAGTTAGAAGAAAGAGCGGAGAGTAAGAACAAGACAAGCAAGAGAGGAGCTCGGCATCAAGGTTAGGTTAGATGGCAGCTTTTCCGTTAGTTAGAGACATACGGTGTGTTTACAATCACCACATTAACTACGGGCAGAACAAGACACGTTAGTTGCCTACTCGAACTACACCCGGTTTAGCTACACTGGCTAGTAGGCAACAAGAACCACGTAAACTACAGGAACAGCCGGAGAAGAAGAAGAACTCCAACTCGTCGGCAACAGGAAGAACAAGAGCAAGTCACTCCTAAACTAAGGAGAGTAACTCACTCATTTCTCACTAACCATAAGACGTAACTAAGAAGCACTAGTAACTCCTAAACCGGGTAAGAACAAAAGGAAACCCTAACCGGCACGAAACACCCCATTTATTCTCTCCACGTATGGGAACAATCCGATGAGTTAAGAGACAAAAGAAGACTAATAACTCTGTTCTGTCAACCCATGGTAGAAATGAGAGAAGTTCCCACACTCCTGTTATCAAATCATCCAAAGAGTTCACCGGTATCAAATACGAATTGGTACTAAAGAAGAAAAAGTTATGTCTAGCCATGGGAGAAAGAGGACAAGTGAACCCCTCCTCTCACTAACCGGCACTTCTAACTCCCTTGTTCTTTCCTTAGTCTTGTCGAGTCTAACTAACCTATTGGTACCTCTCTGCTTCTGCAATTAGTGCATATTCCTTCTTTCCTTCTATGAGAGTATGTTGAATGTAGTTACCAGTCCTGAATAAGTGCATTTCTATTACCTTACCAACCAAACGGTAGAGCTCTTACTCACGGTGGTATGTCTCTCCTCTTACTCCCTTCTCTTGTTTCTGCTCTTCTTCTGCTTCTCCAATGTCGGATAGGAAGAACAAGTAAAGTAAGAATGTACTCTACAGTTAGTAAAGTTAGAGAAATACCATGAGGTAAGAAACAGGCTAGGATAGGAACACCAACAGAAGAGAAGAAAACCCTAACCCATAAAGCAACTGAAGAACAAGAAGAAGTTAACAACTCTTAGCCAGTCTCTTCTTCCCGGTCGAGCCTTTATCTTAACCTATTAGTAGTCTAGGAGTTCAGAGAAGACATCAACTGAAGAACACGAGCTTTAAGGCGCCTATCGGTGCTGTTTAAGCTCCTTGGTTGTTAGGGGCCAAACAAGGGCCTTCAAACCACCATTAACGGCATTAACGAGAGCAAAGGCTAGCTACATAACCGCATAACCACATCAACCACATTAACTACGGGAATAAGTAGAGAGGTTAGCAATAGGTTTACTCGACTAGTGGGTTAGCTTCTCATATACTCTGCTATTCGGGAGAGGAGAAACAAGACAACAAGGCAGTCACTCATAACTAGTAAGACAGGAGAAGAGAGTAGTAACTCATAAACCAGGGAAAGCAGAAAGTTAGATTGGAGAAAGACCATGAGATGGTATAATAAATACATAAGAGAAGATTGGTTTGCTTTCTTTAGTTTCAAGGTAAAAAATGGATTTGTGATATGAAAAGCAGCTGAGTTTCAATTGGGAAGAGTAGGTCAACTATCTAATAAGGCTGATCTACGGCAGGTTCGAATCCTGCCTTAGCTTGTGTTATACTGTAGTTGTCTTCTTTCGACAGAGGACTAAGCTAAAGAGGACCCAATAACCAACGAGCCAGGTACCTTACGTTACACCTCGCTTCGGCAGGTGTTCTAGGTCGGTACACGTAGGTGAAAAGTCCCGCCTCTTAGATAGAAGATTTGTCGGGCAGGAAACACGTCATGTTAGAGAAAGAAAGAAGAAATACCACTTTTCTCATCTATATCGGATGCGCAACCGTCGAATTTGCCGATTTTACAACTGAGATTGGTAACTCATCTGATTCTTGAAAAGAAGGAAGAAAGTCATATTCTTTTGTCGGGGTAGCTTATGCTTCTTCTGATCCTAGGTTAGGCGCCGAAGGCCTAGCTTTCGAATTCCTTTTAGTGAGCGCTTGCTGAGGAGTTCCTCGACGTAGGTATAGCGAAAGAAGAACTAGTAAAGCAGAGTATTGGGGAAGAATAATACTCAGATAGTACAGAAAAAAATGCTTTTGCAGCTATATGCGATAGAAAAAGGTAAGTCAGATTCTTCCTGGCCGGTAAATAGCTCATTCTTCCGATATAGATATAGGAAGTAAGGAATCCTGCTGTTCGGAATGCAGCTACGAAGCCCCTGCTTTGGATAAATTGAGTTGCAAAGGATTCTATTATCTAAAGCCAATCCCGGAAAGAAGGAATTCAAGAGCTACGGTTACACAGGGCGAAACCTATAAGGAAGCCATTCAAATGTGGGAAGAGGTTATTCATAGCTCGAGGAAGGGGAATGAATCAGAATTTTTCTTCTATGATCGATCGGTATTTTAATAAAATAACTTAAAATAAGCATTCCACAGTCGTAGGTACCGACACCGGCAGTCGGATATCAATAATCACTTACCCCGCGTTAGGAGAGTGAGGAGTGAACGGACTCAAATACAGTTGTCAGGAGGGGCCTCCGGCTTAGACATTAGGCATGAGAATCGGCCAATGCATTCACTCACATCCGTTGATTGCGGTGCGCCATACACCAAGCTTGTTTCAGAGCGGGTGTCAGGAGTGGAAAGGAAGAGTTGTACCGAGGACTTAGTCAAGCAGTTACGGTAGCAGTCCTCTTTGTAATCTTACATGACAGCTTTCGAAGCAAGCTAGCCAACAAGTGAGATAGAAAGCTCGCATTTTAGGGCCAATTAGGCCAATGGCAATCCAAGAGTCCATTACAGCCAGCGAGCTAGTTTAAGAGAGAAGGGCATCTATTTATCTTCCTTTTGTCTTGGATCGAGAAAGAGTGATAGGTTGCATTACTTACTAATGACATCTCTTGTGCTAATCTTTTAGATCCAATTGCAGGCCTAAGGCCAGTTGCGTTCCCTGGAGATGGAGTTGGAGTCGTAGGCCCATAACCTTTTTTGCCCCTACAGTTCCAATCCAATAAACTCTTACATACCAAAAAAGGTATGATTCACCCTATATAGAGAGGAAATAAAAGGGATTACCGAAAGTGGTGAGTGCTAAGCGCTTTTCATGTCGTGTCAGACCATTTGCTCTCGATGACAGGCCCATTTAAGTTGCCTTTTTTTCATCGCTATTTAGTCTTGAGTTTCCTGTCCTGTACTTGACTTTGGGTAATTCATCTAGTGGAGTGCCCCGGCGGTTCTAATTAGAATCTAATCTCTCTAGTACGACTTCCTGTAAGCCAGTGCTTTGACCTATTCTCTCTATTGCTAAAAATGCTTTACCAGGCCAATGGCAGTTATCTCGCTTCTGCTAAGGTCCATAGATAGACTAGACTGATACGGAGAAAATATATACTTAGTGACTATTATGAAGAATAAAAGGAAGGGTCTGAGGAGGCTTTCTAATTAGAAGAAGGGAATGAATGGGGATGGGCTCTGTTGCCGATATTTCTCCTTAAGTTGCTTTCATTCGTCGTCCTTTCATCCATTAATCACACATCTTAAAGATAGCCCAGTCGCTCGCCCTATGAGCAAAAGGGAATTCCACGCATTTTAAGCTATGGGATAGAAAAGGATAAGGGAGTCACTAGCGCGTAGGAACTATTAGCTAGCCATGAGTAGCACACTCAATAAGGTCTACAGTCTGAGACATGCAAGTAATTCGTAGAGCTAGATAGGTTACTCATGATAGAGAACATCCACTTTTCTCCTCTTTCTATGATCTGTAAGTAGACAAAAGAGCAAAATGTCGACAAAATGATGTTAACCATCACATCAAATAGGATGAGTTGCTTGATAAGGATAGCAAGGAAAGGCTCAAGAGAGAGGAAAATCATAAGTTTTCTGTGGTTTTTGGCCTATATCCGACATAAAAAATTTGAAAATGGAGTCTGCTCCCTAAGGGAATTCCCATTCTCTCATTTTGTAGCTATATGCGACACAAAAATGCATTTCTTTTTGCCTTCCTCTTAGGGAAAAAGGCTTTCTCTGGTTTTGGCCATAGGTGGAGAGAATTTTTTTCATAATTGATAGCTCCTCTTAGGGAAAAAGGCTTTCTCTGGTTTTGGCCATAGGTGGAGAGAACTTTTATGTTGTTAGTTCCTGTGGCATTTCTAACTCCTTCTCTTTAACCCCTATGTGACTCATTCTCTTAGTTGACAACAGAGATTGCTAAGTCATCCTGTTTTACATCTTCAATCGGTGACTCCTCTGCCTTCTCCCCTATGTAGAAACAAGCAGGAGAGTTGCTAGTCTGGTTTAGTAACTTCCATTGGCTAACTTGTCCTGTTTTACCTATAGGTAGACACAAGAGATTTACTTATTAGTGCACTAACTCACTCTCATACTTAGTCGAGCCCCTAACCGTTATAGTATATGAAACTAACCTACCATTCGTGTAAACCCGTTTCGTACCTCTCTTTTGAGCCTATTCCCTGCTTTGATTGTCTGCTTCACGGCACTTCTATGAGTGCATATCTCTCTAACTTGTCTACCATTGGTGGAAGCAAACCTCTCTTGCTAGTCTTGTTGCTCCCATTAGTGCACATTCTTCCTTTCCTGTCTTCGACTTGTTCTTGCCTTTGAGTGTTGAGTTAGGAGTTATGCGTTACTGCCTTGAGTGTTGAGTTACGGTTTAGCCTGTACCTTTACTAAGAGAAATGAGTTATGAGTTATGGGTTATGGGTTTCTTCTCTTCTTGTACCTATCCCTCTCTTGCTTGTCTTCTTCACGGTAGAGCTGCCATCTAAGCTCAGCTGCAATGAGTGCACTAACTTTCCTTCTGCTGCTAGAGAAGCGGGGTTCCTTTCTTCAAAGGCTGTTAGAAGCGAGTTGGAAGAAAGAAGCACTAAACTGATTTAACAAGTAACCTATCCCTATCCCACTCCAAGGGGAATGCCCTCAAACGCTAAGGTAAAGAAAGAACTGAGACTAAAAAATAAATATTATACCCACGCTTCCCTTTTTCTTTGTAAGTAAACTTCCATCTTCTAAAGGGAGAGTAAACTCACCTTAGCAGTTTTATTATCCATTTTATTCCCCTGAGATTGAAGTTGCTACTGTACCTGTCTTTGAATCATGCTTCGAACCCGGCCTAAACGCTTCCTGAGACTCAACCCTACTTCGGCTTCGAGGGACTTCCCTTGTGCTGACTTCTCTCACGTCAGACTGATGCCGGCTTTCTCAAATCAATCGGTAGAAATTCAAAAACCAATTGGATCAAATCAAGATCCCTTGGTCAATGTCATTAGGGTCTCTAAAGGAGAATGCCCTATCGGGCTTTCACGCAGCAGGTTCGGAAGATCGGGCTTGAAAAGCCGCACGATGGCTTTGACTCGCCTTTGGAAAGATTACTTCGAAAGCTCAAGCTTTCCGTTCCTATGATGGCACTCCAAAATAGGGTTCTTTTGAGCCCTGAGAAAGTATGAGTCGCCGTAGTGTGAGAAGTGGAATGATTGGAGAGTGTGAGAAGTTGGCAATTTTGAGTCTCTTTCTTAGATGTGTATATGCGGGTGGGGTGCCACCAAAAGTTTGGAACCCTGTCTCCCTCCCTAGCTAATTGAATACCAGCTTCCTCTTCTATTAGTATTATATGTAACTTCCTTGTCCTATTAGTATGCATGGGACTGTAGGTTGCTTTCTTTGATCTTATCTGCTCACGAATGGTCTGCTTAAGCCAATAAGATCGAAAAGGCTATCTCCGAGTGGCTAAAAATAGTGCGGCACTTTCCTTCAAGCAGGAAGGATGCAAAGTAATCCAAGGGAAAGCTAGACCTCGAGTGAGGAAAGACGGGAGCCACTCTAGTGACCTTTGAAAAGGGTCCGTACTAACCTTACCAGTTATTACTGCCTAGTGCCCAAACTGATTAGAGAGTTGTTGAATAAGCAAATCGGCTGTTTACAGTTACAGCAAACAGGAAAGAAGAGCAGTCGTGTGGAAGGTCTTTCTTCGGCCTTTGCTTCCTCTTCTTAGCCTAGCCGCTTCCAGGTAAGGAGAAATAAGTGAACCCTAGCGGGAAAAAAGGAACTGAATATAACAATAACAAGCAAGACCAAGGTATATGACCAAAAAGGCCTTGTCACGAGCTGGAGTCGAACCAGCACCTCTGGGAAATTAATACAATCCCAGCGAACTACCATTTATTCTAATCGTGACTTTGTTCACCCGGTTCGTCATGCACAAGAAAAGCAAAACTAACATGACTACATCCGGTCGCGTTTCCGCTAAAACACTATAATCCCCACCCGAATGGTTTCCGATGAACTACTCCCTTTACCTGTTGATGAATCATGCTTCGAACACCTAGACCAGCTGCCGATTAGTCACGTCTGCGCTTAGATAGCGATGTGAACCCGCCAATGACAATATCAATTGCAAGAGGAGCCGCCCTCCCCCTCGCACGCTGTTTCCACCCCTTCTAACAAAACCGAATTTTAAAAGACACTAGACACTGGTGGACCTCTTTTTTTGGCAACAAACAATCAAAGTCAAACCTTTATGAAGACGAGCATACGATGTGACTTGAACCACGCCCTCACTTCACGTCTTCTGACAGCGGTTAGAACGGCAATGACAGTCGATTTCTCCTCTATCGCAGCATCCTTCCTCGGCAAGCTTGGGAGTTTCCTGATGGTTGCTCCCTGGGTACGGCTTCGGAGTTTATGTAAATGCCCTATCTTCAAAGGAAGCTGCTGACTTAAGGTATCCCCTGATCCGAGGGTGAGCTAGAATTTCGTATGGTGAAGAGGAAAGGAAGACGGCATTTCCCATTTCCGCTGCCTAAAGGCTTATTGGTAGTTCTTAGGTTCTCTGTCAGTAGAGTGATTGCCAAAACCTAGGTATGTTTTCGGAGAATAATAAGAAGAGACGGTTAACGCTTTTAGAGACTATCCTCTGCAGCTGTAGCTACGTGGAAGCCAGCTGCTTAAAGACAAGCCCCCTAACCATTCCGCTATTCCTGCCCTAAAGCAAGGGAATCTGCTCTGACCCACCACCCTGGTAGGAATTTCCAGATTTACAGTGTTTGAATCCTTGTAATACAGGTTCTTTCCTCGAACGATGGCTACGAACTACGCGAACTGAATTGAATTGACTTGGAACTGAATGTACTGAAACAACCAAGGACCGACTCCTGTTGGTGCGCAAACACTACATCCAGAAAAAAGAAGATATCTCCGGCTGCGACTGCTTTCTTTGCAGTTAGGTTAGCTGGTCCGCCCTTTCCTGTTATGCCTCTGAAAGCCCAATGAGCTTCGGGTGCCGTTGCCCCCTTCAAACTTGTCTGCTGGATAGAGATTGTTTGTATTTATCCCTTCTTCCCCTTACATGATGAATTCTCCTTGGCTACCTTAACTGAACATTCTGCTTATAACTTCTAATGTTGTTGAAAATCTGCTCTGACCTTTCAGATCGGGAGAAGCTAAATTCTCAGATGAGGAAGAAGAATTTGAATCTCTTTCTCTACTCTTTATAGTTTTCGAACTCAATTTGCCCGGTTTGCCTATTTTTTCTAGAGAGAAAGCATATTCTACTAGTGCTATTGTTAAAAAGGCATTTCATATAGAGAATGTTATCCTTTTTTTAGTGGGCCCATAGAAAATGTCACCTGGGACGAAGTGTTACCATTTTATGGTTGGCGATGTAACATAAGTTGAGGGAGAAAGAGACAACCATTGGATAGCCAGAAACTGGAATGAGACTGTCTGGCTTGAAGGAAACTCTGACAAAAACCTGAATAAACCATATCCTGAGCTAGCTTCCTTTGCCCTTCACCTAGATGGATGAACTGGATTTGACTTCCTCGGTTAGTCGGGCTGGTTTGCGAAGGATCTAGTCGAGTTGGCGAAGGGTTGAGGACTGGGTTGGTTTACGGCTTGCTTTATCGCTAACTAAGGAAAAGGCTTTCCATCTTGATTTGGGCTAAAAAAGGCCCAGACTTCCCCCCTTCGAAAAGACCTTTGAACTTAGAACAACTTCGATTCTTTCTTTAGAACTTCGCTTTATCCTAAACCTGCGGGTGGTGCTGACTTGATCCGAGGTAAGCCTTAGCTTTAGCTTTCGACTTGCCCTTCCGTTTAACACTCGGGATGCTCTCAGAGGCCAATCTCAGTAATGAAAAACGAGACTTTCGAACCTCAGATGTCATCAATAGCAGCATCTCTTTTATTCTTTCTTGCGACTAGCAATTTTCTTCCTAGAGAAAGATTATACTTCATAGCTAGAGAGCGATCATCTTCTGACTCTATCATGGAACTTCTTTTTCGATCCCTTCCCGCCGTTTAGGATTTGAAAGCGGGTTCTCACCTTTATTCATATTCAAAAAGGTTAGATTCATAAGTCAGTTCCCATGCTTGGCAGTTGAAAGGTGGATTCCCTTGACTGGTCTTTTAGGTCTTCTTATCCAGCAGGACACTTTCATCTTGCTTTAGAGGCCCGAATGCAACTAATTCTTGCCTTCTAAACTTCTTTATATCGAGGGATGAGGAACTGTTTTTCTCCTTCGGATAAGCCTCGGGAACTTGGTTGAATAGTACAATGTTGGAATTTTTTTCCAAAGGGGCTGAGTTAATATGTTTAGCAGTTACTATGTTAGTCTTAGTTTGGGACTCCTACTTGCTTGCAACTGCTTTTCTACTCGCTCAGTCTTTAATCGATTCCTTGGCCAAAAGATCATGAGGCTAGGCTGGATAACAATGGAGAACGATTGCCATCAGTACGTTAAAAAGTTCCACAAGTGTCAGATTCATGCAAACTTGATTCATGTGCCTCCGGCCTTACTTCAACAAGGCAGCAGGAGACTAGCCAGGTCTAAGGTCAGGCAAGGGCAAGTCAATTTCACTAAAGAAAAACGCCACTTTGGCTACCCTCATGATAGATCTTAACCTAAGATAACAAACCCACGTTAAAACGACGAATTCTGGTCTTCTAGCCCATATTCAATTGTTTAGCTCAGAAATCACCATATGGTATCTATTCTGTTTGCATCTTGCCTCTTCACGGGTTCAGTTCTGGCCTCGTGCCACCCGGTGTGGGATGCCTCTTTTTCTTACCGAGGAAGAGTTCGCCCTTTAGCCGAATTCTCAACATTCAAAAATGACTAGTCCGAGATGAGTAGATCAATCGCACTGGTCATCGACCTGCTAGAGCTTACAGAGGAGGCGGGGGGTTGACCCTTGAAATGATAGATGTTGACTCCCACCTATGCTTTTAGTAGACTAAGACTCAGACTAATGAATATATTAGCACTGCAAGGGTAGGAATATTCCTAGTCAACTATTTGAATACTAAGAAGACTTTGATTCCTACATCGTTTGTATCTCCGATCCTCAATCCGTTGATTCCGAACCCAGGGCAAGCAAATAGGCACCTTTCCCTAGAGTTCTTTCTCGGGGGCTACTAGTTGCGGCTCTGAAGTTCCCGATTTCACAGAGTTAGATAAGCCAACTCCTACCTTTTCAGAAGTCCGGAGAGCGGTAGCCTAGCCTCTTCACATCCATCCTAGATATGGCACTTTCTTCTAGGGCCACATCCCAGTATATACGAGCAAGACCTGATGGCATGAGATCTTCTTTCCAATAGGTCCCCCTGAGGCCGAAAGAAACTTGCTTTCCTCTGCCGGTAGTAGACTCAAGATAACTCCCGTTCAAGCGAAGAATTGAATTGAGGCGAAGACTAGTATAGTAGAGGAGTTTCTTCCGTTGTCCCAGATCCGTGTATCCTAGAGCCCCAACCTAACCTCGCGGCAAACGAAATCGTGAGTTTGACCGGTCCCGTGGATCTATCATCTGGGTTTGCAAGCGTACCTTTCTCTGGAATAATCTTTCGCTTTAGCCGGCTAATGGCTAATAATGATATCTATTCTATTCTTTCGGCTTTCACCTCTGAAAGATCCTTGCCCGGGCCAAGCAAATATGCCCTCTTTCCCGGGATCGGGCCCTAGAGCCCAACCGAAGTAATAGAAAATGCGAGAAAGTGGAGGAGATTTCCCCAACAAAATAACTCTGGAACAATCGGTAAAGCTCAACTCTTCCTTAATAAGCTCTACAACAAAACTAAGGACATTAGGAGGACAGATACTGTTACACAAAAGAAAGGCGGCACCATTTTAACCTATATCACTCACACATGGGGCACGTCAAACTAAAGTTTTCTATTGCTAAGATGCCACCTTAGGGCCGAGCGCAATGGAGGAGCTTCGCCAGGAGGTACATGATGGCTCCTTACTCGTATTTTCAAATGATACTTCTTTCGGAATAGGCGAATAGCGCCTTTACTCCATTCCTAATAGGAATGGGTGCCTGTAAGCGCACTATACAAATATATATTATCCTGCCCATACCCAAGCACAGACGAAGAAGGAAGAAATGCAGGCTCATTAACAGCTCTAACCGTTCATTCATTCATTAAAAATTCTATTCCTTTTAGCCCTTTTGAATTGAATTCCTTCCAAACCAAAATGAAACCGGAGAATAGACTTCAGTCTTTAGAACTACTTACTTACACCGCTCGATCTACTATGAAAGAAGCTGGAAAAGATCTTCTCGGGGGCACGGCCAGCTAAGGCTATCAAATAGGTAAGCGTCTTATTCCGATACAAGAGCACGATCAATTCTAGATTCCACGTGTCTGTTAGTGTGTCGGCGCCCACACCAGGTGAACTTACTACCAGTCATAGTAACATCAACAAGGAGACACCACCTGTGCCTTCTCGAGCTTTGGATCACAAAGGTTTATTTATCCTGCCCCTATATATAATATAGGGCTAGAGCATCGACGGAAAACATTCCTCGCAAAACCAGTAAATCGACTACAGCAGCGGAAAAAACAGTCTCTGGAAAGCCTACAGCCGGACTCTCGTGGCTTTCTTGAGTTCAGGGTAAGCTTTCACCAGAACGTGGGTTGGATTGACACTAGCAGGGACTTCCCTGGATTGACTTTAGATAGACTTCACCGACGTTGACTAACGGGTGATTTATCACTTTATCTTATCACAAGGAAAAGCAAAGAACTAACCTTTCGTGTATAATCGTGTATAAACCCTTTCTTAACTCCTATCTATAGGGAAGCTCCTCTCCTTTAGTAGATCTGCCTTTAACGATGATACTTGGCCTTTTACTAGATATAAAAAGTGTGCCGCGAGTGGGCAGTTTTCTTGTTGACGGTAGCCATATAAGATAAGAGTAGCCATAGCCTTCATCCCATGCTTTTCATTCTTTCTCGAAGGATCTCCCTTTATCGAAGTTAGCCAGCTAGTTGTGATAAGGAAGAAAGCAAGTTTATATCAACCGATGGGGACAGAAGAGCCATACACTTCCTCGGTCCCCAGAATACGTAGGGACGACGTGGAGTTCTCTCTATTCGCAAGTCAATAAGCCGGAATTCAGATAGCAGCCTTCTGCAGGTGCGTATCGGCAGCGCCTTACTCCATTCCTGTTGATGCCGTTGAAATAGTAGAAACCTTAAGTTCTAGAATAGAGAAACGTACTTTACAAGCTACAGCCTAAAGGCTTCTTTCGCTTAGTTATCCTTTCTACTATCACTTCCTTTCTTATATTTAATTAGGTACCACCAGTTGCTCTATTAAGAGGAGTACTTAAGCTACCTTATGAATAGGTATCACTAGTAGCTCTTCTTTAAAAGAAACCCATTTATTCTAGTCAGCTTAAGGACCGGAATCAGAGGTTTCGTAATAGGTAGACCCAGCTTGCCCCGGCCGGGTGGGATACTGAGACTGAGATCGACGAAGAAAAGGATGCTACTGCTGCTGAATTAGGTCGCCTTTCTCCGGAGTATTCTGATCTTTACTAGAACCCCAGGTCTGAAAGACTAAAAGGAGAGGGAAGCGTAAACGGCATCATCTCCCTCTATCTTTGTCTTTGCCCTAGATCCTGTCATGAATTAGGCATCTCGTCTTATTCTTTCCTTAAAATGCGGGAAGTATGGGAAGAATGTAGCTGTTGCTATGCCTTTGTTGCTATTGCCCGAACAATGCGTTTTAGCACAGGCCACTCCTATTGTTCGCCTATCTTTGTTGGTTTGCGTGAGTTCTTAAGTAAGGACAGATTCCCACTCAAGGGTAAAAGCGCCTTGGTATTCGCCTTCTTCTCTTCTTTCTTTTCCGGACTAACGAAGTAAGAAATCCTCTCCTTCTAAGCTTTGGCTCTACAAAAGCACTTTAGCCCGTGCCTATAAAGATAGGGAATTCTGGCATGAACTCCAGCTGTCTACCCCGGTCAGTTGCCTAAAGAAGGAGTCTTTTATGCTGCTTTGCCAGAAGTGAGTCTTCAGTTCCCCGTTCCGGTTCCTAAAAGGTGGTTCAATTCCGGTCCAGTTGGAAAAATGTGTCTTTGGTCAAGCGCTCGGAAGTGAGGTTAATGCTGTTCGATGCCTGTTGTTTGGTTAATGTTGTTTGTTCGGTGCCCCATTCCATCTCTTTCAGACCCTCGCTAAGTTAGATTAGGCAGACTTTGTTCATGAGTCCCAGGAAGGGAAGAAAAGCATAACTTCTGGCTTCCCTTCGGCATTTAATTTAAAGAGTGGAGTTATTCCAAGTGTTCTTAAATCCAGGGAGTGAAAGGAAAACTAGAGTGATCCCGGGCAAGTGGAACTATACGGGTTGCTTCGCAAGTTGAGCAACAAGCAGATCGTATTGAAGCAGTCACGCACGAACTGAAATATCGTAAGAGAAGCAATGCGCACACAGCTGGAAGAATCCCTTTAATGGCTTCGGCTAACAAAGAGAATTTTCCAGTGGGTTTTGGAACTTGGGCTACTGAAACACTCAAACCTCAGTTTATAAATAAACACGAAGAAAAACCTCAGCAAAGTGTTCACTTCTTTTTCGCGAAAAGGCCCCTTCCCTCAATATCATGATTGGGTCGACCAGGCCAGATCATGAGTGAATAGAAAATAGAAAACGTACATAGCTGTTCCAGCCGAAATACTTGGAATAATTCTACCACTTCTACTAGGAGTAGCCTTTTTAGTGCTAGCTGAACGTAAAGTAATGGCTTTTGTGCAACGTCGAAAGGGTCCTGATGTAGTGGGATCCTTCGGATTGTTACAACCTCTAGCAGATGGTTCGAAATTGATTCTAAAAGAACCTATTTCACCAAGTAGTGCTAATTTCTCCCTTTTTAGAATGGCTCCAGTGGCTACATTTATGTTAAGTCTGGTAGCTCGGGCCGTTGTACCTTTTGATTATGGTATGGTATTGTCAGATCTGAACATAGGACTACTTTATTTGTTTGCCATATCTTCGCTAGGTGTTTATGGAATTATTATAGCAGGTCGGTCTAGTAATTAGGGGGCGGCTGTTCGGTCGCCTATGATACTAGGACCAATAGGTAAAAAATGGGTTTGTGCCGCAGGTGTTGAACGATCTACTCTACACAGGTGTGGGCTTACAGGGCTAGGGCTCATAAAGCCTTTCTTTCATTCATCAATAGGGCCCTGGTCGGTCACTTTTCCGGGCCGGGATCGATAAGTGGAAGTCATAAAAAAGAGATGTTTCTCTTCGCACCTCAGATCAAGAGGAAGGGTAGCTTGCCAAGCTGGCCTATATATAATATATAAATATATATATTCGCTGTCTTTTAACCGGCTGTTCTTCTTTGTCAACGCTACTAAGGACCTATAGGTTCGCCTACTTTACTTATGATAAAATGAGAATGGGTTATTCAAAAAGGAAAAGGCGCTTCGCACCACTGATAGACTACTTAAGATTAAAAAGGCCCTACTTAGTTGACTGACAATGACAAAGGCTTGCGAAACTCAGTAGGGCCTTAGGCCCCCTGCGAATCCGTAAATCTTAGGAGCATGCCGCAACAAAAGGATGGTCCCCTATGCATTTCATTTTTTTTTTAGGGAAAAAAGGTATCCCCCATCATGGTGAACCTCTCCTTGTGATCGGGATGAGGTAAATGCCTCCCAGCCGGGGGGCGGATCGAATCGGAGTTTCCTTAGGTAGCCACCGACCTACAGTTATCCTTAAACTTCCGTGCTTGGTGGAGAAGAAGCGAACAAAGGTACGCTCGCTTGCTGTCTTGTTCTCTGCCGCAAATTGGGATCGCTCGCCAGCTAGGTCAGATTGGAGCAAGATTGTATGAGAACTTATTACCCATCTTCGGGGACAAGGGGCGGAACGACCTCTCGATCTACTTACTGCAGCCCAGGAAGAAAAACGTCGTCTAGGCGTTCCCTGTTGCTTCGATCCCCCCTACGCCTAGGACGTTGTCTGGGCCAAGAGCCATAGTTATTTGCTGTTTCCATTTGGTTGTTTTTTTTTATCATTGTTGATACCGGCAAGACCCAGCCAGATGATGTCTGCTGGTTGGTAGTGAGAGGACTCTTAGTACCCGCATACCCAAAAGGGGGCGCAGGTTAAAAAACAATCATTTTCTTTTATTTCTTTCTCTCTCTTAGCAGCGGGAAAGGAGTCTATCTATCTGCCTAGCTTGGGTAGATTTCCCCAACGCAATCCAAAGAAATTCCACGAATCCCTTGGTGGATAAGTCCGACGACTCAGCAGCAGTGCGGAATTTTTTTTTCGTCCGGTGGATCTGATCTATAGTTAGGGGGAAATACATACCAAAAGGTTCGAAGAAGGAACGCGTATAGATATAACCAACCCCCCTTCTTTATAACCTATTCACATTAGTGAAGCGTCTGCCTGTTTTTTTGTGAGTCCCGGTGGAACGACTCCCAGAATTGACTACTCAAGCCAACTCGTTTTCAAGCTTTTACTTTACATCAGGGTAAAGTAAAGAGCGGCGGGATAGGGATAGGCATTAGGGGATTGGAGAGTGCCCAACCATCTAGTTTATCCACTATTAAGTCGAGCTACTTCGTTCTTATCCCTTGTACCAGTATTCGTACCTGTAGTTGAATTTGCCCCCCCGGCCCTTTATTTATGGTTAAGGTCGTAACGTAAAAACGCCTACAGGCCCTTGGGATCTGAACCCTAGGGGCTTAGCTTTCCAACGCAAGAGAACTTGCTGCTTGCGAGTGCTTCCTCTTTTGAGGAGAATGATTATAGTAGATCTATAAATTGCAAGAAAAAAGAAGTAAATCTATATTGGCTGTAAGGGACTCCCAAGAGCTGCCGGGGAAGCCAGAAAGCTTTTTAAATGCCTGGACGGGAAACTGGCAACTATTATGGCCTATCCAACTACATGGAAGCTTTATACCACCGGCTCGACTGTCTCCCCGTGCACTTCCACTCATGGGGTTTTTACCTGTTTTTGAGATTAAGACTTAATAGGCTACAAGTAAATACTCGCTGCTACTATAAAGATTACCCTCTGTTACGGGAATGCCTACTCAATCCAGGGCAAAGGGGAAAAAGTCAAACTGATGTAACTGCAGCTCCAATTTCAACAGGTACTCTAGATGATTAGAAGGACTCCAATTGGATGGGATTGGCTAGAACCAAACTCTCAATGGCTTACGGATCTATTTCTTTTATTTCTATCTTTAAAAGCTGAGGCGTGAACAGGAGCTGAAACACGTTCAAGCTCAAAGCTACTGGTTCTGTCATACTATATTTTCTTTCTTTTAACTATAAAGTTACTGGCTTTCCCGGGGTTCTTCCTACTTGCTAGCTACAAAAGCACTTGCTAAAAGACTACAGGTGCACCGACTTGCTAACTGACTGCTTGCTTAAAGACAGCAATTGCACCCTCCCCCTTCATCCAAGATGGGCACCTGCACTGCTTGCTTACTAGCTTGAGCCGGGCCAAGCCAACCGTTATAAGAAAGGAAGTGGTTTCAAGATGTTTTGCAGCAACAGTTCGATAGTAGGGGCCCAGATTTCCGTTCCCATTCCTAAGGGGAAGGATCCCCAGCCGCATCTAAAAGGCAAGAGGCCTTGGCTCTAGCCCGGGGAAAAACCTACACCGAAAACGCAATCCGTGGCTTATCACCTGCCCGCTCTGTGAAGAGATTAGGGATTTTCTGGACAGGCGAATCAAGCTTCGTGAATGAGACGAGGATTGGTAGGAGTAAACACTTGGGCTTCCCCTTACTGAGGCAATCGATGTCTAATGCGGGCAGGCTTTCTCGGAGATTGCGAAGGTAGGTTGCGAAATAGGTCCTTTGACATCCCGCCCCACGTCACTTGGCTGGTAGGCTGGCTGTCAAGACTTGGTGTCGTCTTTCGTGGACGTTCTGCTCCAGCCCAAATCAGCATGCCCGTCCGGCGTTAAAGGGCTTTTTTTAGGGGATAAAGAAAGGGGAGCATTGGCTTTCTTTCTTTGCTGTAGGCCTAGTAGTAGCTAAGTTGGCATGCGATAATTAGGTAACTACTCTTCTTCTTCCTCCTAAGGAAGCTAAGGATCCGTAACTAAGAGATGGAAGCCAAGGAAAGGTCGTAGGCAAGGCCAGAGGGTAGGGTCTGCTTTTTAAGGCCTTAAAGCCAGAAGTTAGGGAATAGAATGTCCGACCTAACGGGATAAGAATGGAAAGTGAGCAATAAGCGGTAAGGAGACTCTACTTCTTTCCTTGTCTTTAGGAGGGGTAAGGGATTAAATAACAGAACCCTTGAGTAACCCCCCTAAAGGCCTTTAACTCATCTCTCCTCTGCTTCCGGGGCTTCATTTCTCAACGGAAGAACCACCTTATCCTTGTTCTCTTCGTTAATGAGCGAAGGAGCCCTTGGAAAGGGCCTCGAGCGGGCTAAGCAGCTATCCTGCGTTCCAGTTCCTAAGGCACGTTTAATGCGATTTCTAGCCTGTTTGCCTTTCCCTTTCCCTATCAGTGTAGGCAAACGCGCGTTCTCCAATCTATAAATAGTCTAAGTCTTTGTTGTTGGCCTTTGTCTTCGCGTAACCTCTCCTAAGGCAGCCCTAGTAGCTGTTATTCCTCTTCCGAGATATATGAATAACCTCGCCGAAGGACATTGAAGTAGTATTGATTTCCTTTGCTACTTAGCGAATCTACTTTTCCACTACGGAAAGTGTGATAAGTCTGCTTTTTCAACTCGAGAGGAAGAATAGAAGCTTTTACACAACTAACTTAGCTCCTGGGCCTCCCCTTCGGGGAGGGAGTTCCTTGTCGCCGTGTCTTAGTTGTTAGATAAGGGAAGTTGCCCGGGCATAAAAGATAAGGAAAGCAGAGTCGTTAGCAGCGACTTTGGTTTGCCTTCGTTCCTTGGCTTCCCTTCGGCATTTAAAGAGTGGAGTTATTCCCCTTCCTTAGGTAGCCGGGAAGAGTTTTTTCACTAGTTTTCTAGAAAGCATTGATTCTATAATTAGCATTTTTGAGTCATCCTCGAAATGAATATATAAATAGCCCTTAAGCTCATTGAGCATGTGCATGTATACGTCTTGTATTTGACCATCGGGGTGAGGAAGAAGATTCGTTTTCACTGCCATATCCGTGTTTAGCAATAAATAACTCATGATCTGATAAGCACTTGAGGATGCATCTTGAGATATGGCTTCTTCCTTATATTCTTCCATTCTATCGTTAGACGCACACAGGGCCTTTGAAATGAACTGAAAAGGATCACTGGCACCTTTCACAAAGCTTATTAAAGACTCATCGGAAGAATAGATCAAACTCTTCTTTGACTTAACCCATTCAAGCGCTTTCTCGTAGTTATTGAATTTTTTATATTTAAAGGCAGCTGATACTTCAAGTATATCCTTATCTTCAAGTATATCCTTATCCAAGAGTAGGCTCTCATCTTGATTCCCTTTCTCAAATACTATGAGACTTCTTGCTAAATCCCGCTCATGAAAATGAAAGATTCCTGATCGATAGATTCTACCCCTAAAATCCATAAAGGCAGGGAGATAAAAGACATAATCCTCGTATGCAGAGGCTAAACTAATGATTGATTCTTCAAACATAGCCACTTGCATCTCATTAGATAATTGTTGAAAGAGAGATCCTAGGGTAAAAATACTATAGATGCAAGATATATAAGGGGAGTCAATTCTTTCTTTTTTGACATTTTTTTCATCTTTGAATTATTAATGAACCCACCCTATTCATCGATTCTATGTGATCTACTCTTTCGATCAAGCGTGAGTTCTATTACAAGATATGAATCCCCCCTTTTTTGTGATTCAGGGTTTAGCCTCTGATCCTACAAAGAATACATAAATAGAATAAGACTGTTTCGAATTTGAATAAGGAAATACTCATTTTTTTTTTCAGATATCTTAATTAGTTAACTTTGAAATCCTTTCCCCCTTACGATGGATACCCGAACGAGCGAATTAAAATTAGCCAATCCCATTTCAAGACGAAATAAACCCCCTGAGCCCAAGACCAGTTGAAAAAATTATGAAAAAAGTGTCATCATCAAAAAAAAATGGCAAAACAAGACGGAATTCCGGTAATTTTTACTTTTTTTGGTACTGAATTAAGTTGCGCGGAGTTCCATATTACGCATAAAACTTTTTTGCGGACAAAGCAGTTTTGTTTTATGGCTGTTCTATATAATATATCTCTGATCCGGTTTGGCTACAATGAGTCCTCTTATATTATAAAAAAAGAGGATTCAAAAGCTTTTTCCTTTTGATGAGAAAACATTTAGTTAGTTTATTTTTCAAAAGATTTCAATTGGTACGCGCAAGAAATAGGCCAATTCCGCAGCTTTTTGTTCAATTTCGCGTGGAGTCAAATTCTCATCAGTACGAGTCAAGGGAATGTCCCCCTGGCCGCGGATTTCCATATAAAGAACACGGCGGGCAGAAATACCCTCTTTAACTTCTATTTTTATGGACTGAATATCTTTCATAAGGAATCGGAGGAAAATGCGACGATTCTTTCCAGGAAATCCCCAACGAAAAATACACACTATCCCCCCCTTTCTATCGAATCGATCATAACCACTACCCACATTCCACGCAATTGTGCACCACAAATAGGAACTAATAAAGAGACCTGCGATACCATAGAAAGACATCACGATCCCTTGTGGAAAAAAAGAGATTTGCTGATATGGAAATAAAGCTATCAAATTCCTACCAAGATAACTGGAAGTTCCAACCAATAAAAATCCTACTGAACCTAAAAAAAGGATACAGGCCCAAGCAAAATTACTTATTTTTCGAGACCCTGTTATAAGTTCTATCCATATCTGTTCTGATCGCCAACTCATACTAGATCCAGTTGTATTTTATTGGAAGTGAAAGAATAAACAAAATAAATTTGACTTTACTCTTTTTTTTGTTTCCGAAGGAACTCTCATCAACTAGCCTTATTCTAATGTGAATCTTTAGGAGTCTTCGGAGGAAGCCACACCTTAGATCATATTATACTAAATAGATATCCGTGGTATGATCTAAATCTAAGTCTTGAAAAAAATGAGATTTCATCCCGTCGGATCTAAAAAATCTTGTTTTTTTGAATATGAAGAAATAAAGAAACCATTGCCATTGCCGGAAAAACTAGGCCCACTAAGGGCACAAAAATAGAGGGTAAGTTGTTGAGAGTTGTCATAGACTGGATACCTCGATTTAAGATTTGTACCTGTTATATATTGTTATAATTGTTATATAAGGTATTTTAGAATAAAATAATTCTATTTGGAATAAATTAGACTCTAATATAAGTGAATATATATATATAATAATTGAGTATCGAATAAGTGCAAAGAGGATAGAACTAACTAAATGGGCTTCGTTTTTTTAGCTTTCTACATAAACTATATGAATGATCCAACAGGGTTTATTAGTAATAATGACGATTATCGGTAAATTATAGAAGGATGCAAGACTCTATATAGAGAAAATTTTTTCTATATACATAAGTATAAGGAGAGGGTGAAAATTTTTGCCTTCCCCGAAATTCGCGAAAGGAAAAAGTCGCACTCTTGTCTTGTTTGTTGATAGAGACTGGCTTTTTGATTACTAATCATTAATATGACTAAAAAGGGATATCACAAAAAATTAAGAAACTTTTGATTCTCTCTTGATTCGCTCTACAATTGGATCTTATGTCACCAAAGAAAATTCCACTTTCGTATTTTCATTTTAATTCCAATAAACTAATTAAACCTAACATTCCACTTGTTGATTTTTTTTTTCAAGGGAAAGAAAGCATGGAGTTGAAATAACTCACTCAGAACACCTTTTAAAGGATTACGTGGTACGATTGGGTCGAATAAACCCTTTTGGAATAAATATTCAGCCGCTTGTGAACCTTCCGGTACTGTCTTATTCAATGTTTGTTCAATTACTCGTTTCCCCGCAAATGCAATGTAGGCATTGGGTTCAGCAATAATGATATCCCCCAACATACCAAAACTCGCTGTCACCCCACCAGTAGTGGGAGATGTAAGGATTGATACATAGAATAACTTTTTATTTAATTGATAATCATATAAAGCAGAAGATATTTTAGCCATTTGCATTAAGCTCAAACTTCCTTCTTGCATCCGTGCTCCTCCGGAAGCACACACTAGAATAAGAGGGAGAAAGCTCTTGGTAGCATACTCGATCAAACGAGTGATTTTCTCGCCTACTGCGGATCCCATACTACCCCCCATAAACTGAAAATCCATAACCCCGATTGCTATCGGAATACCGTTTAGTTGACCTGTGCCTGTTTGAACAGCTTCGGTTAATCCTGTCTTTGTTTGATAAGAATCAATACGATCTTTATAGGGTTCCTCCTCCGAATGAAATTCAATGGGATCCAGAGAGACCATGTCTTCATCCAGCGGATCCCACGTACCTCTATCAATCAAAAGTTCGATTCGATCGGAACTACTCATTTTCAAATGATATCCGCATTGTTCGCAAATATTCATTTTTGACTTAAAAAACTTCTTATAATTTAATCCATAACAGTTTTCGCATTGAACCCACAAATGCCTGTATTTTTGAGTTACATCGAGATCATTAGAGCTTTTAGTTAAATCACTATCATTCGTGCTAGTTCTTACGCTGGCATTCTCGCTTTCACTACAATTTCCACTGTCACCACAAATGTAACTATAAATGTAACTATCAATACGGATTTGAGAATGAAGATAATTGTCAATACAACTATTAATGTGATTATTCCAAGTATATTTAGTATTGTACATGGAATGA